GGTAGAGAGGACGAAGGGTAAGTCGTCGGGCTCATGCCCCGAAGAAGCGGGTTCGACTCCCGCCTCTATAGTTTTGGGTAAAAGGAAAAGGAGAGAGGGGGAAAACTAAGATGGATTAAACTGGACGGGAAGTTCGAAAGAGCGAAGAAGAGGCTTTAAACTCGTTTTTCAATGCGGAGACGTAATGAAGAGAACTGAAAAATGAATCATCTTAGTATCAGAGGGAGGCAGAGAAATCAAACGAGATTCCGTAAGTAGCAGGGAGCGAAAGCGGAGGAGTCCCAGAGAGTGAGTAAACAACGGAAGAAAGGAGTTCACATATCTAAGACTAAATGTTAATCCATACTGAAAGCGCGAGTACTGTGAAGGAAAGTTGAAAGAGACTTGAAAAGATCTGGAATCCTGTCTTTTAAAGCAGCTGTAAAACAGTGTACCTTTTGTATAATGGGTTTATGAGATATTGTTTGGCAAATTTAAGTAAAAAGGATAAAAATGTAGGTGAAGAGAAGTCGAGAGGGCTCTTTAGTCAAATTTCCCGAAACCAAGTGATCTAACCATGGGCAGTTTAATGAACGAACCGGTGGTTGTAGCAAAAACCTCGGATGACCTGTGGTTAGGGGTGAAAGACCAATCGGACTTGGAGATAGCTGGTTTTCTGCGAAAACTATTGAAGTAGTGCGTCTACATAGGGGTCAAAAGATTAAAATAGTATTTACACAGATGACGTCCTATTAAAATTTTAGGGTAAAGATTTATCGCTTTAAGGGGGATAGACTTTAAAGATAAAATTCGAAGTAGACAGACAGACAAGGGGCAAATAGGTTCTTTGTTAAAAGGGGGGAGCCCAAATTAGAAGTTAAAGTCACAGATTCAATAATTAAGTGTAAAAGGAGTATGGGATTTAGACAATGAAGAGGTAGGCTTGGAACCAGCCATCTTTGAAAGAATGCGTAGTAGTTCATTCAAGAACTCTTTTTCCCCAAAAATTATGGTGGCTAAAAATTGAACTGAAACTCTAGGGGCAGTAAGAAGTTTGCTTGGTAGTAGAACAGACTGTTGGGTGGTGGTGAGAACCCAAGAATCAGAAGCGAAAATGTGAACATGAGTAAAAAAATTGTTGCTTCATCTCCCCTGGTTTCCAAACCAAAAGTATCTGAGCGAAGAGGTTTGGGTGAAACAGTCTCTAAGGAGGGTGTCGATGAGGGATGGTAATAAACGCACAATGTGCCAGGAAATAATTAAAACAAAAGACTACTGTCGCAAACTAACACAAGTGGGAGATAGTGAGGGGGAAGTTTTTTTAAGGAACTCGGCCAGTTATAAGCTTTTATGAGAAGTTAAAACACAAGGCCTCGACTGTTTACCAAAAACATAGCTCTTTGCTAATATGAAGGTAGAAGTATGAAGGGTGAGACCTGCCCAATGGTTATATCTTAAAAGGTTAGTAGGGCTAACTTAATAAAGATAATTAAATGGCCGCGGTAACACTAACCGTGAAAATGTAGCGTAATCAATAGTCAATTAATTGTTGGCCGGTATGAATGGTGTCACGAGGGTCTCACTGTCTTAAGGAAATCTCCAGTGAAATTGAATTTGTAGTGAAGATGCTACATCCAAATTGTTAGACGAGAAGACCCCATGGAACTTTACTGGAAACTTATGTGGCTGACTTAAATAGTTTTAAAAGGTGGTGCGGATTAATTAGGGTTAAAAAGTTCACTTTTTTATTTGAAGAAAGGCAACTCAAAAACTTATATCTTTGGGATTTGATAAGTGGGACAGTTTGGTTGGGGCGATCGCCTTTAAAAAAGTAACGAAGGCGGGCTTAAGATATATATTTGGTTATGTCTGACTGCCAGGGGGAAACCTAGAGCAGACACTTATCTTTGGATGGTGGGTTTAAGTGACCCGTTAATTTAGGGTGAAATAGTTAACGATAAACAAATAAAAGTTACCCTGGGGATAACAGCGTAATAACGTCAGAGAGTTTTCATCGACGACGATGTTTGCGACCTCGATGTTGAATTGTGGCATCCTGGGGTGCAGTCGCTCCCAAGGGTTGGTCTGTTCGTCCATTAAAGCCGTACATGATTTGAGTTAAAAGCGTCGTAAGACAGCTTGGTTTCTATCTACAATTTGAAAAAACATTAATATAACTCTTTTCTAGTACGAAAGGATCGAAAAATGAGTGGTTCTCTTATTTTTATAAGTTACAATCAATGGATTGACTCGGATACTTTTTAAAGGGGGTTTTGGTTAATTACTGATTGCTTCTAAAGTATGAAAATTATATTAAGTTGTTTGAAGTTCGGAAGAAGAATTGTTAAGGGTTAGCTTGATCGGGATGGCTGTTTGTGTTTTTAAAGTGTGGGGCAGAGAGGTCTGGTTATATTGTTCCTAGTTTATGAGAATTGTGGGAGACAGAGATTTAGGGTGTATACTTGTATTTTATTTCTTTTAGTGGTGGGCGCCCTGGCGGCCGGTGTTGGAGGAAGAAAATTAGGAGAAAAAGGGGCTGGAATTTTAACTTCAAGCTGTTTGATTATAAGTTTATCTTGGTCTGTTTTGATATTTTATGAAATAATTTTAAGTTTTTCTACGACACATATAAAATTATGAAGGTGATTAGATTCTGATCTATTGACTGTTTATTTTGGCCTACAATTCGATGGTTTGGTTGCGATCATGTTGCTTGTTATTACAACAATCTCTACTTTAGTTCATATCTTTTCTACGGCATATATGCTTGGGGACCCTCATATTCCTCGCTTTATGTCTTATTTATCTTTTTTTACATTTTTGATGGTTGTATTGGTTAGTAGTGACAATTACTTACAGTTGTTTATTGGTTGGGAGGGGGTTGGTCTATGCTCTTATCTTTTAATAAATTTTTGATTAACTAGAGTTGAAGCAAATAAAGCGGCCATAAAAGCTATGTTAGTTAATCGAGTGGGAGATATAGGGTTGATTTTGGCTATGTTTGGTCTTTTGGATCGTTTTGGGTCTTTAGAGTTTTCTTCTCTTTTTAATGTGGTTGTTGTTTCTGCTCCATCAAGTGATATTACTTTAATTTGTTTGTTATTGTTTATAGGGGCGGTCGGAAAGTCTGCACAGTTGGGGCTGCACACTTGATTGCCGGATGCTATGGAGGGTAAATGTTGGGCCATTTTGTTTAAGTAATTAATTAAAACTTTTGAGTCACTGTATGCTGGGAGGACTTTGAATAGTTGAAAGGCGAGGAATCTTTAGGGGGTTTTGTCTTTTGCTTAGTCTTTAGACTTAAAATAGGAAGTTTATCCGCAGGTAACAAAATTCGAGGTTAGTAATTAGATTTAATAGATTGGTTTATTAAGTTTAAGAGTTTTAATCGAAATTATCTAAAGATTAGTCTTTAGACTTAGAATGTCTTGATTATTGGAACCTCCGAGACTTTTTGTGATTTTATTTTATAAATTAAAGTAAGCTTCTGGTTTAAAGTGTTCGTGGAAATAATTCATTTACTTTTAAAAATATTAATGGTCGTAGTTCCATTGCTTATCACAGTAGCTTATTTAACTTTAGCCGAACGAAAGGTTTTAGGATATATGCAGGCCAGAAAAGGGCCAAATGTAGTGGGGGTTAGTGGGTTGGCCCAGCCTTTTGCAGATGGTCTAAAACTATTTACTAAAGAGATGGTGGTTCCGCATCAAACCAATTTGTTTATTTATATAGTGGCGCCGGTGCTTTCCTTTACCTTGGCATTAATTGTTTGAGGGGTGGTGCCTTATGAGAGAGGGGCTTTAATAAGTGATTTAAAAATAGGGGTTTTGTATATTTTGGCTGTTTCTTCGATAAGTGTCTATGCGATATTAATGTCTGGGTGGGCGAGTAATTCTAAATATGCTTTTTTGGGGGCGATTCGGGCAGCTGCTCAAATGATTAGTTATGAAGTTTCGATTGGGCTGATCATCATTTCGGTTCTATTGTGTGTTGGCTCTTTGAGTGTTACTGAAATTGTTTTAGCGCAAAATAGTGGTGTTTGGTTTTTTTTTCCGTTATTTCCTGTTACAATAATGTTTTTTGTTTCAGCTTTGGCGGAGACAAATCGAGCTCCTTTTGATTTAACAGAAGGAGAGTCGGAGCTTGTGTCGGGGTATAACGTAGAGTATGCTTCGATGTCTTTTGCCCTATTTTTTCTTGCCGAATATGCTCATATTATATTAATGAGTTGTTTAACAATTATCTTTTTTGGGGGGGGGTGACTTTCTCCGGTAAAATATTTAAAAGGTGGGGCCGGGTGGTTTGGTCTAAAAGTTGTTTTAATCATTTTCCTTTTTATTTGGGTAAGGGCCTCTTTTCCTCGTATTCGATACGATCAGCTTATGTCTTTGTTATGAAAGGCGTATCTACCGCTAAGTTTGGGGGTTGTGACTTTTGTGGCTAGTGTTCTTTTTGGATTTAATGGCCCGCCTCCGATCTAAGATATTTTGTAATTTGTTGTTTGAGATCTTTAATTGGTTTAAGTATGAGGGTTAATTTTTTGATCGACTTGTCTAGTTTGGGAGTTTAATTCTGGGGGGGGGGGGTTCTAATGCCATTGCGTAAAGAGAATCCGCTTTTATCTCCGGTGAATGGTCTTCTGGTGGATTTGCCGTCTCCTTCAAATATAAGTTATTTGTGAAACTTTGGTTCTTTGTTAGGACTGTGCTTAGCTATGCAAATCGTAACGGGGTGCTTTTTGTCCATGCATTATTGTGCAGAGGTCGGCTTGGCTTTTGCATCGGTGGGACATATTATGCGCGATGTAAACTATGGGTTTTTATTAAGATATTTTCATGCTAATGGGGCTTCTCTGTTTTTTTTATGTCTTTATTTTCATATTGGGAGAAGTTTGTATTATGGGGGTTATTTGAAAGGTCCGGTTTGGCGAGTTGGCATTGTAATATTTCTTTTGACGATGGCGACGGCTTTTCTGGGCTATGTGCTACCTTGAGGTCAAATGTCTTTCTGGGGGGCGACGGTTATTACAAATCTATTGTCCGCAATACCCTATGTGGGGACAGATGTTGTGCAATGAGTTTGAGGGGGTTTTAGTGTCTCTGGGGCCACGCTCACTAGATTTTTTAGTCTGCACTTTCTTTTCCCCTTTATTTTAGCAATTTTAGTTGTGGTTCATTTAATATTTTTACATATAGAGGGATCCAATAGTCCTGTGGGGTCGAAGACTCCTGTGGACGATGTGGTATTTCATGTTTATTATACATCTAAAGACTGATATGGAATAGTGGTTACGCTTATGTTATTGAGTATAGTTGTGTATTTAATGCCTAATTTATTGGGCGATCCAGAAAATTTTATTCAAGCTAACTCATTAGTAACCCCAGTGCACATTCAGCCTGAGTGATACTTTTTATTTGCTTATGCAATTTTGCGCTCAATACCGAATAAATTCGGGGGGGTTGTGTCTATGTTTTTAAGTATATTAATTTTATTTTTTTTCCCACTACTACACCGGAGTTGATTAAGGGGGTTGCCCTTTCGTCCATTTGGACGTATGGCTTTTTGATCTTTTGTTGTGAATTTTGTTCTTCTTACCTGAATCGGGTCTTTGGTCGTAGAAGAGCCTTTTATAATAATAGGGCAGCTGGTTGCGCTATACTATTTTTTCTACTTTCTTATATTAATTCCTTTGTTGGGGGAAGTGGAAAATAATCTTTTATTTAAACAAAGGAAAAAGTGTGACTTGTAGAGAACTGCAAATCAGTTATTATTTGGATGAGGACAGGGGGAGGTGGAACGGGGGGGGGGGAGCCTCCTCCTGCCTATCCTCAAGAGGAGGTGGAGCTAATTGCGCGCCCCACGGGGGGTTTTGCTGTTGGCAGATGTTGCAGTGAAATTAGAAGGCTCTGTTTAGCAAAGAAGTATTAGTTAATGTGATTAAACCACGAGCTCCTGTTACTAAGCCTTTTCATATTAGCCCTGGTGATTATTAGTATAAATAATTTTATTTTAAAATTATCAATTTTAATATTATTAATTATAAGTGAGGGGGGGGGCCTTTCTTTTTTATTTAATTTTTTTTTTGAATTATCTGGGGGGGGGTTGTTGATTGAAAATGGTTGGACAGAAACCACTAAATTAATTATTGTTTTAGGCTCTGTTGCTGTTTTATTGATGGTGGACATGGAGAGGCTAATTTTTCCAAAATTTTTTGGGGGACGAGTTTATGGAACTTTTTTTCAAACGAATGCGCATTTACCCCTTTTAAATCTAATGGTGGCATTAGGGGGTCTTTGTTTAGTTTCTTCAAGTAATTGACTTTCTGTTTATTTAGCAATTGAATTGTCTACTCTTTCCCTTTTTATTTTGGTTGCTCAAAAAGGGGGGTCTGGGCAAAGTGCTGAGGCCGGTTTGAAATATTTTGTATTAGGGGCACTTTCCTCTGGTCTATTTTTATTTGGGTGTGCTTTATTGTGTGGGTTTACGGGAGGGACTCATATTTCATATATAAATTTAGTATTAAATCCGGGGTTGGGCTTTTCTGAGCTTCGAATCCCAATTGGCAGTTTGTTAATTGTGGTGTCTCTTTTATTTAAGTTGTCCGCTGCTCCTTTTCATATGTGGGCGCCGGATGTTTATGATGGAGCTCCGACAACGACGACGGCTTTATTGGCCACTGTTCCTAAAGTTGGCTACTTTTCAATTTTGGTTTCAATTGGGTCGGCGGTTAATATTTTGTTAGTTGGGGCTCTTTTTTCGATGGTTGTGGGGGCTATTGGTGCCTTAAACCAAACCAAAGTCAAACGGTTGTTGGCTTACAGTGGGGTGGGGCATATGGGGTTTGTGCTTTGGGGAATAGAGGTTGGGTCATTTGAGAGTATTCAAGCTAGTTTGATTTATGTGGTTTTATATGTAGTAATGTCTATTTGTGTTTTTGCGATAATATTAACTTTAGGCGCCGCCAAAAATTTGATTGTAGAGTTTAGTGGGCTTTCCAGGAGATTATCTGTTTTAGCCTTAACTTTGGCTTTGACTTTTCTTTCGATCGCGGGGATTCCTCCTTTAGTGGGGTTTTGGGGCAAATGGCTGGTTTTATTGTCTGGGGTGGTATATCAATATTATTTAGTCTTTCTTTTGGCTGTGATGTGTTCCGTTGTGGCTGGTGTTTATTATGTTAGAATAGTCAAAATTATCTATTTTCAAGCCAGTTTTTCTCTTTTGATAAGCTCAAAGGTGTTAAGGAAAGAAAACTGAATTAATTTAAGAAAGGCTTTGTTAATCGGTGCTGGTTTGTATGTTATTGGGTTTACAATGTTGTCTCCGAATTTATGGCTGCAATTAGCCCATTGGGCTGTGGGGGGGTTATTTTAAAATAATTAAATCTGCTTGGGGCGGTCTTTTATATACTAGCATTTGGAGTTGTTGGTTCTGGAATTATGGTGATATCCGCGCTCAATCCTATCCATTCGATTTTTTGGTTAATTGTTGTTTTTATCGGTTCTGCGGTTTTTTTTCTTTGATTGGGTATATCCTTTGTTGCTTTAATGTTTTTGATAATCTATGTGGGGGCGATTGCTATTTTATTTTTGTTTGTAATTATGTTATTGAATTTAACAGACTTTCCCCCCGCCTTTCGATTAGGGGGGGAGGCAGACATGACAAATTACATTCCTATTGGGTTGGTTATTGGAACATTTTTTTTTTCAGAAGTTGCTTCGAGTTGATTAATTATAGGTGGCCCTTATACCCCCCAGGGGTTTTTTGGGGCTGAAATAGGAGGTGCTTGAGATTTGGCCATTCCCTGGTTTTTAATGAAGTATCAAAACATGGAGGCGCTCGGGCGAATTTTGTATATAGCTTGTTATTATTTATTTATTTTAGCTAGTTTTATACTTTTAGTGGCCATGGTGGGGGCGATCGTGTTAACTCAAGAAATTGGGTCAGAAGTAGGACCCGTGGTCAAAAGACAAGATATTTTTTTTCAAACTAGTCGGTAAGAACTGAGGCAAAAGAATTTTATCTAAAGACTTAGCCGAGCTTTGTTTGGGGTTGATTTTAAATATTAATGAGCGGTGCTTATTTTGATCAATTTAAAATAGTGGCTCTGATCGCCTTGACTAATTCATCAATGATGATGATCTTAGTAGTGGTTGTGGTTTTATTATTATTCAAGGGGGTTCAATTAATCCCGAAAAGGTGGCAGTCTTTGATTGAGTTAATCTATGAGCACTTTCATGGTGTCGTGAAAGATAATTTAGGATCTGAGGGGCTAAGGTATTTTCCTTTAATTGTTTCTCTCTTTTTTTTTATAGTGTTTTTGAATGTGTTGGGCTTATTCCCTTATGTTTTTACCCCAACTGTTCATATTGTAGTCACATTGGGTTTGTCCTTTTCAATAATCATAGGTGTGACTCTAGCTGGGTTTTGGAGGTTTAAGGGGGATTTTTTTAGTGTTTTTATGCCAAGTGGCGCTCCTTTGGGCTTAGCCCCTCTTTTGGTATTAATAGAAACAGTAAGTTTTATCTCCAGGGCTATTTCATTAGGAGTCCGTTTGGCTGCTAATTTATCGGCGGGCCATTTGTTATTTGCTATTTTAGCCGGGTTTGGGTTTAATATGTTAGTTGCAAGTGGGCCTGTGGGGGTTTTCCCCCTATTAATAATGGTTTTTATAACATTATTAGAGGTAGCCGTTGCAGTTATCCAGGCTTATGTCTTTTGTTTATTAGCCACTATTTATTTGGCGGATACAATTGTATTACATTAGCGGGAAAGGCCGGAGGGATTTTCTGGCTTAAGTTCCAAGAAGGGTTGGGGCTAAGGTATTGCTGTGGGGGAAGAAGGTCTGGTTTATAAAATGTTTTATAAAATATTTTATAAAAATATTTTGAGAAATAAATAAGAAGAAGAAGTGAATAGTGTTTGGTTTAAATAATGGGCTAAGTCTAATTTTTTTTTTGCTTTTTATGGGGGGAATTAATGTGATGAAGGTTTCGAGAGAGGATGGTGTTAAATTAAAAAAAGTTGCGCTTGAGTGATCTTTGGCGATTTTAATAAGTGTTTTGGTTTTGTGGGGGGCCTTTGATTTAGAGGGGCAATTTCAAATTATAAACCGAATAGAATGGATTGTTTCTCCGGCCTTAAATTTTCAATGGGGTCCGGGGGTTTTTGCTTTAGATGGGGTTTCTTTGTTTTTTTTTGTTTTAACTGCGTTATTGATACCCATTTGTATCTTAATAAGTTGAAAGTCCATTAAGCACCTATTTAAAGAATTTTTGTTGTGTCTATTGTTTTTAGAAGCTTTATTAGTTGGAGTGTTTTTAGTGCTTGACCTGCTTTTATTCTATCTTTTATTTGAGGGCATATTGATCCCTATGTTTCTTTTGATTGGTGTTTGAGGCTCCAGAGAAGAAAAGGTTCGTGCTTCTTATTATTTTTTTTTTTATACTTTCGCGGGGTCGGTGTTTATGCTTTTGGGCCTCTTTCAAATATATAGTGTTACAGGAACAACTGATTATCAGATATTATTAAATATAAAATTACCTGTTACTACTCAAAAATGGGTGTTGGCTGGGATTTTTCTTAGTTTAGCGGTTAAAATTCCTCAAATACCATTTCATATTTGATTGCCCCAAGCGCATGTGGAGGCCCCTGTTTCTGGTTCGGTAATATTGGCGGGGATATTATTAAAGTTAGGCGGCTATGGGTTTTTAAGATTTTCTTGGCCGATTTTGCCCGCGGCCTCCGAGTATTTTGCCCCCCTAATTATTATGTTGGGTGTGGTGGCTATTATTTATGGGGGTTTGCTGACCTGTCGGCAAGTGGACTTTAAACGGCTTATTGCTTATTCTTCGGTGGCACACATGGGGCTGGTCCCTTTAGGTTTATTTACTCATACAATTGAGGGGTTGGTGGCGGCCGTTTTTATGATGTTGGCGCATGGTTTTGTTAGCTCGGCCCTTTTTATTGCGATTACTTATTTATATGAACGTCATCACACTCGTCTTATTAAGTATTATCGTGGGGTGACTCTTACAATGCCTGTTTTTGTTTGTATAATGATGGTTTTATCATTAAGTAACATGGGGATTCCTTTAAGCTGTAATTTTGTTGGAGAGTTTTTTTCGTTGTTAGCTGCTGTTGAATATAATTTTGGGCTTGGGGTGTTAGCCACTTCGGGTATGGTTTGGTCCGCGGCGTATTCTCTCTATTTATATAATCGAATTAGTTTTGGGGCGGCCTCTAATTACCTCCTTTTTATTAGAGACTTAAACAGGTGTGAGTTATTGGCTATCTCCCCTTTGCTAATAGCGATTTTTATTTTTGGAATATTTCCTTTTATAATTATAGACCCTGTAAAGAATGGGGTAATCTTTAGTCCGGGGGGGGGTTAGTATATTTATTAAGCTTAAAATTAGCCCTGGTTTGGTTATTTGAGATTCGAAAGTCCTTTGGTTTTGGGGAAGAGAAAAAAACAAGTGACCTCCTTGATACATGCTAGTATCTAATGAAGAGCTTTCAGACTCAGCTAGATGAAAGGATCTGCTTTTATTCAGGTGTGACTGGGCCTATGATAGTGTGCGAACAGGTGAGGGAACCCGGAGGCCAAGTTTGGCTGGGCCGGAGTCGTATTAGGTAGAAGGGGGTGTAATGGACCACCTTGCCTATGATGCGGAGCTTTAGTTTGGAGCCACATTTTCACTGAGACAAGGGGAAGGCTCAAATGGGGAATTGGCCCCGGAGGCAGCAGTAAAGAATTTTGTGCAATATATGAAGGTAAGACACAGAGAGGGCACCTTGCCTAGTCCGTCAAATTAAGTGCCAGCAGACGCGGTGAAACTTAAGGGCTAGTTTTGTGGGCAAAAGCGTAAAGGGTGTGATAGGCCGTTTTAATTAAAAAGGGTTTTATAATTTAAGAAGGTAAATGGAATTTTTTTGTAGCGGTGGAATGTGTAAATAGAAAAAAGAACTTTAGACGTGAAGACTATTTATTTTTGAGATTATAGTGTGATGGCTAAAACACGAGAGTATGGGGAGCAAACAGGATTAGGGACCCTGGTAGTCTATACTGTAAATAATGAAAAAGATGTGAAGCAATCCTAAAAAGTCAGAAATTTTCCGCTTGAGTAGTACGACCGCAAGGTTAAAATTCAAAAAACTTGGCTGTTCACTGTTTTAATTAGAGGAGCGTGTCGTTTAATTCGATAGTCCGCGAGAGACCTTACCCAAACTTGAATCCTTCATTGACAGGTATTGCATGGCCGTCGTCAATTTGTGTATTAAACATAAAACAGATTTAACCCAGTGGTTTGTCACTTGGATGAAGTCAGGTCTTATTGTCCTAATGTTTGGGGATTAGATGCGCTACATTTTTTTATACAATAGGAAACTTTGAGTGTGAAACCTGAAAATAAGAGTTCGGAAAGTGCCTGGAAGATAACGGAAAGTTGTATTTAATAGTAATTGAAAAGTAGAGCGTTTCAATGAAATTTTTTCAGTGTTAGTACAAATTGCCCGTCGCCTTTGCTTAGACAGGTTGGTTGATTGCCCCTCAAGAGGGTTTCTAATACCTCCGAGGCAGAGTAAGTCGTAACATAGTGAGGGTGAGGGAACTGGCCCTTGGAACAGGTCCGTCGGGCCTGGGGTTAAAAAATAATAAAACAATGCAACTTGTTGAGGTGCTAAATTTATTCGGGAACATGGATTTTATAGTGGAGGAATGGCCCTTGAAACAGGTCCGTCAGGCCTGGGGGCAAAAAAGAATACAACGATGCGACTTATTGAGACACTAAATCTATTCGGGAACATGGACTTTATTGGGGAAGAGTGGGAAAGATGTTTAGGGGCAATTTACATGCTCGATAAGGCGGGGGTAATGAACGCTCATCAGTGGTTTTTTGGTCGAATGCCGCATTCGGTTATGGCGTTGAATCTCTGATGAAACCCTTGTCCTTCATATTTTTTTTTTAATGAAATCCCTCGTGAAGTAGAGGGTTTAAATATTTTTGGGGGTCCTGCGGGCAAACGTTTAGCCCAGGAAGCCCTACAGCATTTTGCTTTTGCGTTTGGGGAATATACATCGATAGAATCTATTGGGAGTTTTTTTTCAACGTCTGACGGATCAAGCTCCCATTATCCATTGTCGAGTATTTCTTCAGGGCGTTTGGGGTCAATGTCTGAAAGTGTCTCTTCCGGGGCTCGGGGGTCAATGTTCCAAGGTTCTGCACAAAGTATTGGGGCAGTGGCGGGGGAACTATCACATCAAGGTTCTCTGCATAGTTTTAACTCAATGTGTGGGGAGGCTCTCGGGGCTCGGGGGTCAATGTTCCAAGGTTCTGCACAAAGTTTTGGGTCAGTGGCGGGGGAACTATCACATCAAGGTTCTCTGCATAGTTTTAACTCAATGTGTGGGGAGGCTCTTTATCAGCCAGGAGAAATGACTCAGTCTCTTTTGCCTGAAGCGTCCGGCTCACGGATATCGCAAATTTCGTTGAGAGAACACACACCGGAATTTTCACGGGGTATGCCCCGTGTGGGTGCAATTGAACCTATTAATAAGACGGACCTAGAAAAGACTTCTTTACTTATAAGCAAGTACTGTGGGGCGGTTTAGTTTTTGGTTTTTAGAAGATTGGTGCTTTTGAAAGGGGGGGGGAATTAGACTTTGTTGGGTTATATGTTTTTATTGTGGCGTAAGCCAGAGATGATATTTGAAATGGGGGAAATTTATTTGACTTTAAGATGGGGGCTGCCTAAGAATTTGTTTGGTTTTATGTCTTTTATATCATTTAGTTGAGCAGTCCCGGCTGGCAAGCCCCTCCTTTTTTTGGAATTTGTTTAGGGGTGCGAACTGTTTTATGTCATCCATATCATTTGGTTGAGCCCTCTCCTTGGCCCTGTCTCGGGGCGGGGGGGGCTTTTTTTATAACTGTGGGCAGTGTTATGTATTTTCATTATGGCTTAGTTCAAATTATGTATTTGGGAGTTTTGGTCGTTGTGATAATTATGTTTGTTTGATGACAAGATGTTATTAGAGAGTCGACTTTTCAAGGGTTTCATTCCTTAGTAGTTAAACAGGGGATAAAATATGGAATGCTTTTATTTATACTTTCGGAAGTTCTTTTTTTTTTTTCTTTTTTTTGAGCTTTTTTTCATAGTAGTCTGGCACCAGCTGTTGAGTTGGGTGTGGTTTGACCTCCTCAAGGGGTTAATCCTTTAAACTCTTTTTCAGTTCCTTTGTTAAATACTGCTGTTTTATTAAGTTCTGGGGCGACTGTCACTTGGGCTCATCATGCTATAATTAGTGGAAAGAGAGAAGAAGCAATTCTGGGTTTGTCTTTAACTGTTTTTTTGGGTGTTTTATTCACTGGGTTACAAGGAATTGAGTATTATGAGGCTCCTTTCACTATTTCGGATTCGGTTTATGGGTCTACTTTTTTTATGGCAACTGGATTTCATGGTTTTCATGTTCTAATTGGGACTACCTTTTTAATGATTTGTTTGGTAAGATTAAAGTTGAATCAATTTACAAGTCGCCAACATGTTGGGTTTGAGGCGGCGAGTTGGTATTGGCATTTTGTGGATGTGGTGTGATTATTTTTATATCTTTGTGTTTATTGATGGGGTTCATAGTTATTTTTATATTTTTGTGTTTATTGAAGGGGCTATTATAAAAAAATTAAGAGCAAATGTTAAATAATTTTTTTTATATCGTAAATGTATGTGGAAAGAAAGACATACCGGAGTCTTGGCACTTGGGTTTCCAAGAGGCGGCCGCTCCGGTGATGGAGGAAATAGTTTTTTTTCATGATCAGATTATGTTTTTATTGGTTATTATTGTGATAGTCGTGTTGTGGTTGCTTGTTGAGGCTTTAAATGGTAAGTATTATGACAGAGATTTGATTGACGGAACTTTATTAGAAATTGTTTGAACTTTAATCCCAGCTGTAATATTGGTTTTTATTGCTTCTCCTTCTTTAAAACTATTGTATTTGATGGATGAGGTTGTGAGTCCTGCTTTAACAATTAAAGCAATTGGACATCAATGGTATTGGTCTTATGAATATTCCGATTATCAGGAAGAAACGTTAGAATTTGATTCTTATATGGTTCCGACATCGGATTTAAATAGTGGCGACTTTAGGTTATTAGAAGTGGATAATAGATTGGTGGTTCCTATAAACACACATGTGAGAATCTTAGTGACTGGCGCGGATGTTTTACATTCTTTTGCTGTCCCTGCCTTGGGGATAAAAACAGATGCGGTTCCGGGTCGGCTAAATCAAGCCGGAATTTTTATTAAAAGACCAGGGACGTTCTACGGTCAATGTTCAGAGATTTGTGGGGCGAATCATTCTTTTATGCCGATTGTAATTGAGGCGGTTTCGCTAGACCGATATATCAATTGAATGTTGTCTTTGTCTAATGAATAGGCGCTTTTTTTAATTTTTAGATAAAGTAAATAGTGTACTATAAGTATATAATTGTTATTGTAATATTATTATTATTAGGGGGTTGGGGAGTGGTTTTAAACAGAGGGCATTTTATAATAATGATAATTTCTATTGAATTAATTTTATTAGCGGCTTTTTTTTTGTTTTTAATTAATTCTATTGAAATAGATCTTTTAATAGAACAAGTTTTTACAATTATGGGTTTAACAATCGCGGCGGCAGAGTCTGCTATCGGGTTGGCCATTATGGTTGCATATTATCGAATAAGAGGAACAATAATTTTAAAATCTTTTAGTTCACTTCGGGGTTAAAAAATAATTATTTATGCAATATGTGAGATACGGTGCATTCGGAGTTTTATAGCCTTTTCTTTTTATTGGTTTTTAGTGTAGTTCTTTCTGCGCTTTTTTCTGGTGCTTCTTATTTTTTAGGGGTAAAACAACCGGATCGAGAGAAAGTTTCGGCTTATGAATGTGGGTTTGAGCCTTTTGGAATACCAGGCCGCCCTTTTTCAGTTCGATTTTTTTTAGTCGGCATTTTGTTTTTAATTTTTGACTTAGAAATCTCTTTTCTTTTCCCTTGGTGTGTTCTCTTTAATCAAATTTCTCCTTTTGGTTTTTGAATTATGGTAGGGTTTTTGGGGGTTTTAACCTTGGGTTTAATATATGAGTGGATTAAAGGTGGGCTGGAGTGGGAATAGGGAAAAGTTTCCAGATTTAAAAGTAAATAAGTTGTAAAGTAGAAGAGAAAGTCCTGTCTGTTATGTGAATAATCGTATATCGAAAAGTTTTTATACCAACTCCGGTGTCTGCCTTAATTCATGCGGCGACCATGGTGACGGCAGGTGTTTTTTTATTAATTAGATCTTCTCCTTTTTTTGAACAAGCTCCACTTGCTTTAATGATCGTAACAATTGTTGGGTCTCTAACGGTGCTTTTTGCCGCTACTGTTGGGGTAATCCAAAATGATCTAAAAAAAGTTATTGCTTACTCGACTTGTAGTCAATTGGGATATATGGTGGTGGCTTGTGGGCTTTCTCATTATTCGATAAGCCTATTTCATTTAATGAACCATGCTTTTTTTAAAGCTTTATTATTTTTAAGTGCGGGGTCTGTCATCCATGCTTTGTCTGATGAGCAGGATATAAGGAAGATGGGGGGGCTGATTAAGTTAATTCCTCTTACTTATATTATGGTTGTTGTTGGCTCTTTATCTTTAATGGGGTTTCCTTATTTAACAGGGTTTTATTCTAAAGATTTAATTTTAGAATTGGCCTTTGAACAATATTATTTAACTTTTGCTTATTGATTGGGGGGTTTTTCGGCTTTACTTACCACTCTTTATTCGATTCGATTGGTTTATTTAACTTTTTTATCTAATACCAATTCTAGAAAAGCGATTTTTAGACGTGTCCATGAGGGTTCTTGGAATTTAGTTTTGCCTTTAATAATATTAGCTTTGGGGAGTCTTTTTGTGGGCTATTTGACTAAAGAGGTGGTTTGGTCTTTTCAAATAACATTCCCCCCAATTGTTCCTGTTTTTATTAAGTTGTTGCCGGTCTTTCTTAGTTTGGGGGGGGCGGCATTAGTTATTGTTCTTTATTTTTATTCAATCCATTTATTTAAGGTGCCTTCTTTTATAGGCCGAATGGGCTACACTTTTTTATACTCTGCTTGGCAGTTTAACTATGTTCTTAACTATTTTTTGGCGAAGAGGGTGTGGAGGGGGGGCCACCAGATTTCGTATCGGACTATTGACAAAGGAACATTAGAGTTGGTGGGCCCAAAAGGGGTGTCTAATTTTTTGATTGGGTTAACTCGAGGCCTTAGTAATTTACAAGCTGGTCAAGTTTTTAATTATGCCTTAGTTATATTAATTGGTGTTGCTATGTTTATTTGGGGGGTTGTTTAGTCTTTTTTTTTGAAAATTATCTTCTGATTGAGGGGGTTAGGTTAAAGTAGACCGTTAGCCTTCAAAGCTAAAAATGTGGGTGCAAGTCCCGCACTCCCTGACTCAATTGGTTTGGATTATATTTTAGTTAAAATGCCACAATTAGACACAACCATGTTTTTAACTCAATATCGATGAACTTTACTTGTTTTATTTTTATTATTTTTTCTATTGGTGTTTTTTGTTTTACCTACGATTAAAATGAATTGGTTAATAAGAAAGTCGGCCATAAAAAGTGGGGCCAATTTAGGGGACTGTTTGGGGCTAACTAAAGAAGTGGTTTGTTTTTGTAGATGAAAAGTTTATATGTAGTTCGTTGGGGGTTTTCTACTAATCATAAAGATATTGGTACGTTATATTTAGTCTTTGGGATTGGGGCAGGCATGATTGGCACGGCCTTCAGTATGTTAATAAGATTAGAGCTCTCGGCTCCGGGGGCTATGCTAGGAGACGATCATCTTTATAATGTAATTGTTACGGCACATGCTTTTATTATGATTTTTTTTTTGGTTATGCCAGTGATGATAGGGGGGTTTGGAAATTGGTTGGTTCCACTATATATTGGTGCTCCCGACATGGCCTTCCCCCGGCTTAATAATATTAGTTTTTGGTTGTTGCCTCCTGCTCTAATATTATTATTAGGCTCCGCTTTTGTTGAACAAGGAGTTGGTACCGGGTGGACGGTGTATCCTCCTCTATCGAGCATCCAGGCTCACTCTGGGGGGGCGGTGGACATGGCTATTTTTAGCCTTCACTTAGCTGGGGTGTCTTCGATTTTGGGTGCAATGAATTTTATAACAACTATATTGAATATGCGGGCCCCTGGGATGACATTAAATAAAATGCCATTGTTTGTGTGGTCTATCTTGATTACTGCTTTTTTATTATTACTATCTTTGCCAGTACTAGCGGGGGCGATAACCATGCTTTTAACGGATAGAAATTTTAATACCACTTTTTTTGATCCCGCCGGAGGGGGAGACCCAATTTTATTTCAGCATTTGTTTTGGTTTTTTGGGCATCCAGAGGTTTATATTTTAATATTGCCTGGTTTTGGAATGATTTCTCAAATAATACCAACTTTTGTCGCCAAGAAGCAGATTTTTGGATATTTAGGAATGGTTTATGCAATGCTCTCAATTGGAATATTGGGTTTTATTGTGTGGGCGCATCATATGTTTACGGTTGGGATGGATGTGGACACAAGAGCATATTTTACTGCCGCAACTATGATTATTGCTGTGCCAACTGGAATAAAAGTGTTTAGTTGGTTGGCCACTATTTTTGGGGGGACTTTGAGATTAGACACTCCTATGCTTTGGGCAATGGGGTTTGTTTTTTTGTTTACATTGGGTGGTTTAACTGGGGTTGTATTGGCCAATAGTTCTTTGGATGTTGTTTTGCATGACACATACTATGTTGTAGCCCATTTTCATTATGTGCTTTCTATGGGGGCGGTGTTTGCTATTTTTGGTGGCTTTTATTATTGAGTGGGTAAAATAACGGGGTATTGTTATAATGAGCTATATGGCAAAGCCCATTTTTGGTTAATGTTTATCGGTGTTAATTTGACCTTTTTCCCTCAACACTTTTTGGGCTTGACAGGTTTTCCGAGACGATACTCTGATTTTGCAGATTGTTTTGCTGGTTGAAATTTGGTTAGCTCTTTAGGCTCTACTATTTCAATAGTAGGAGTTGTTTTTTTTATATATATTATTTATGATATATATGTTTGAGAAGAGGAGTTTATTGATTGAATGGAAGACCAGGGGGAAAGTTGGGCTTCTTTAGAGTGGGCTCACGTTTCTCCTCCTTTATTTCACACTTATGAGGAGTTGCCTTTTGTATGGGAGACTATAAAAGGGGAGGAGTTTTTAAAGAATAGGCATAATTAAATTTTGAGGTGTTAAACAACTGATTAGTTTTATGAATGAATTAGGACGGGCGTTAGTAATTGACGGAATATTTGTTTGTGCTGGGGGTAACGATTACTAAAGTAATTTTGTAAATAGTTTTCTTTTTCATGTTTATTTTTAGGACACCCTTGAAGTTGTGGGCGGGGCCTCTGCCCATTATTTCAGGGGTGGAAGAGGGGGGGGGA